CATTGGCTGTAGAAAAAGAAAAAAAGAAAACTCCAAAATAGAAGAATATAGAATAATGAAAAAAAAAAGAGAGATAAGATAAAAAATAAAAAAAAAGCAAGTCTCTTTTTTTTTAAGCTCCCTTTTTGTTCTTCTTGTTTATGTGATATAACATAAACAAAGTAATTCTTTTTTTTTTCAATTGGGGAGAGATGGCTGAGTGGACTATAGCGTCGGATTGCTAATCCGTTGTACAAATTATTGTACCGAGGGTTCGAATCCCTCTCTTTCCGTTGATATTTTGGTCTTTTTTTTTTTGAACTTGTTTTTTTATTTACTAGTTAAAGATGTTAAAATAGAGAAAATCCTAATCAAAATATTTAAAAATCCCGCACAAGCAAGAAAAAGACAGAATCCACTTTTATCTTATTCTATTCTTCACGTCCTGGATTACGCCCTGGATCGTTAGATAGGAATCCGAAGATGAAAAGAGAAACGAAAAAAATCACTACCGTATAAACAAATAGTTTTAGAGTAAGCATTATGAAATCTCCAAGATGATTAAAAAACGACAAAGAAAGAGAATAGATTCTCTTATATTACAACACATTTTTTTCTTTTAATACTAAGATATTAAGTTTCTAAAAAATGAAGTTTTTTTCGGATATGAGGATATATATATGAGTTTCAAAAATGAATTGGTAGTAAGAGTCGATTATTTTATTACAAATAATCAATAATTCTTTTGACCAAAAATCCTTTTTTTCTGCAATCTAGGTAGTCTATTGGTGAGGGGCTCCAATCGAATAATCGGATTAGTATTTTTCAATTCAAAAAACGTAAATGATGAGAAGGTTCCTATTTTTTACTAAATATCGAAAAATTTCAATATTGAAATCGAGAATTCACACTGTAAGACTTATCTGATCTTATAAATTGTTAAAATGTTCAAATTTTAGTTTTCTGATAAATTATTCATTTTTTTAAGACATTATTCAAATTAAGAATCTCATCGAAAACTTACAGCAGCTTGCCAAACAAAAGCTAAAAGAAAAAAGAGTAGCGGTATTACTGGCATAATATCCACAATTGGATTCAAGAAAGCGTAGGCTTCGGGCAATTTCTCCAAGAAAAAATTACTTGAATAAAGGACGGAGTGAATACAAATACAGACCAAACTAAAGATATTAAGCATAACAAACATTTTGTTCTTTAATAATTAATAAAATAAAAGTTATTTTTGTTTTTTTTTTGAATTAGAATTTTCATTTTTATTGCATTATATACATAATACAATAAAAATGAAAATAAAGAGTTATGAATCAAAGTAAACAAATGAATCAAATAAGATAAGAACCTCCATAATCCTTCTTTTATTTGAACTGATCCAATTTCATAATATTTTTATTATGAAATCAAAAAAATCGAAGAAATCCTACTTCCTTATATATAATATCTTAATTGAATTGTATGTAATGATCAATAAATTGAGTTTGATCCTATCTATCTATATCCATTTATAGATATAGATAGATATGTAGATACGCATATCAAATACTAGTGACAAATTTTTATATAGAAATTTTTGAACTGGAATTGACGAATAACCAATATAAATAATAGTCTTTATTAATGTAAAATGGGGCGTGGCCAAGCGGTAAGGCAACGGGTTTTGGTCCCGCTATTCGGAGGTTCGAATCCTTCCGTCCCAGAGCACATCTATTTATTATGTATATCATATTTGAATACAGATTGTATCTCATAATTAAAAGGGACCCCCTTTTTTTTGAAAAAATGACCATTTTTCTACTTTACAAAAAAAATTTAGAGTAGAAAATATATTCATAGAATATCAAGTGAAATTTCATTTATGTCTTGACTTTGAAAAAGGGTTTTCATTCTATATAAGAAAAAACAAAACGTAAAAAAAGGATAAATGTTTATGTAGCGAATGAATCAATGCCTATTCATGATTCGAGAATTCCATACTGGATCCAAGCTAAAGGAATGTTCTAGTCAAACTTCGTTTGAAACAATGTGGTAAAAAACAACGTGCGGATTGAAAAGACATGATTAATTTAGGGGTGGATTCTGATATCCGCCATTTTTTCTAGTATTTTAGAAATGAACATGCTCTTGACTTGACATCATTTTCAATATTCATGTTATTCTTTTATTTCCGTGAAAGGGGGGGCGCTTAACCTACAGGAACTATTCAGCATATTTCAAAAAAGCCAGGTGTTTTTATGGAACTTAACTCGAATCAACAAACGAAATTCAATGAATGAAATAAAAAAGGGGTGTGGATTACTTGTATATAGATTTACAAAACTCCCCGCTCTCTTGTTATATTCATACTTCATTTTTTTATTTCTTGTTGTTTATATAGAATCATAGAATGCAATTTGATATAGTCAGAAAATTCATGAAATTTTCATCAATCTTCAAAACAAAATGAAAAATTGTATAGAGAGAAAAGATAGAATATAGGAAAAAAAAAGAGTCACTAAATATAGTAATGGGGCTTAAAAATAGATTACCCCCTATGAGGTTATTTTTTGATTGAATCTTTCTTATTCTTATTATTTTCTTATCATTTCTTTTTAATACTTACCCGCTCTTTCTTTTTTTCAGTTACTAACGCTAGTTATTTGATTTAGATACTTTTTTTTGATAATAAATACATGAGATAGAATATTCAAAATGGAATATTTCTATTATTTTATTTTTCATCCAATGACTATACATTTATTAGATTTTTATGGAAATACAGGAAACAATTCTATGGAAAAATGGTGGTTCAATTCTATGTTACTTAATAGGAAGTTAGAATACAGGTGTGAATTCAAGAAATCAATGGAGAGTTTTGGTCCTATTGAGAATACCAGTCTAAACGAAGAACCAAAAATTTTAAGTGATATACATAAAAAAATTAATAGGTGGGATGATAGTGATAATTCTAGTTATAACTCTTTTTATTATTTAGTAGGTGCCGATAACATACAGGATTTCCTATATGATAAAACTTTTTTAGTTAGGGATAATAAGAGGAACAGTTATTCCATATATTTAGATATTGAAAAGAAAACTTTGGAGATTAACAACAATCATTCTTTTATAAGTGAACAAGAAAATTTTGTTTCTAGATATCTGAATACTGTTATTAAGAGTGATTACGATCATTACATGTATAATACTCCAGTTAGTTGGAACAATAATATTCATAGTTGCATTGAGAGTTATTTTCATTCTCAAATCTGTATTGATAGTTGCATTTTTGGTGATATTGACAAATACAATGAAAGTTCTTTTTATAGTTCCTTTTTTGGTAAGGAAAGAAATCGTAGTGAAAGTGAGAATTCTAGTTTTAGTTTCATAACTAGTACGAATGATACAAATGATAGTGATTCCACTATAGGAGAAAATTCTAAAAATCTCCAGCAAAGCGAAAACTGGACGGATTTTTGGATGGAATGCGAAAATTGTGAGGAATTACTTTTTCCAAAAGTGGTGAAATCAAAAATGAATGTTTGTTATTACTGTGGATATCATTTTAAAATGGACAGTTCAGAGAGAATCGAATTTTCGATTGATTCGGGTACTTGGAATCCTATGGATGAAGACATGGTTTCTATGGATTTCATGAAATTTCATTTAGCCCGAGAACTTTATAAAGATCGTATTGATTATTTTGAAAGAAAAACAGGATTAACTGAGGCTGTTCAAACAGGGACAGGTCAACTAAATGGTATTCCTGTAGCAATTGGTATTATGGATTTTAATTTTATGGGAGGTAGCATGGGATCCGTAGTAGGTGAAAAAATCACTCGTTTGGTAGAATATGCTACTAATCAACTTTTACCCCTTATTCTCGTATGTTCGTCCGGAGGAGCGCGTATGCAAGAAGGAGGTTTCAGCTTGATGCAAATGGCTAAAATATCTTCTGCTTTATATTATTATCAAAAAATTCAAAAATTATTCTATGTATCGATACTTACATCTCCTACTACCGGTGGGGTGACGGCTAGTTTTGGCATGTTGGGGGATATCATTATTGCCGAACCAAAGACTTATATTGCATTTGCTGGTAAAAGAGTAATTGAACAAACATTGAGTAAGGCAATATCTGAAGATTCACAAGGAGCTGAATATTTATTATATAGGGGATTGATTGATTCAATCGTACCGCGTCATCTTTTAAAGGGAGTTGTTACTGAGTTATTTCAATTCCATAATTTCTTTCATTTTTAGCCAAAGAAAAGAAATTATGGAATTGAAATAAAAAATGAAAACATACAGGATCAAAGTAATAAAAGAAAAGAATAAGAAAAAAATACTAAGAATAAGAAAAGGGTATATTATGATATATATCGGCTTAGCTATAATCACTAGAATTCCTATATACTAAGTATAAAGATATAGAAATTCTAGTAATTATAGACTGTCTTTTTTAATAAAAAGAAGAATCAAAATAGACAAAAATCAAAATAGATAGATATAGTACAAATAGTAAATCGAGGTACCCTTTTTATGATAAACTTTCCTTCCATTTTTGTTCCTTTAGTGGGTCTAGTATTTCCGGCAATTGCAATGGCTTCTTTATTTCTTCATGTTCAAAAAAACAAGATTTTTTAGATATGGCGGTCAGTAGGGAAAAATATTCTATATATTTTTTTGAGAGCTGGAAGCAATTTGATGAAGTCCCCCTAAAGATTTACATTTAAGTAGCGCCAGTTGATGAAAATGACTTTAGAAACAAGTCAAAAAGAAACAAAGAAAAACAAAGTCAAATTCTGGGGTTTTTTATTCCACAATTCTAATTCTTAATAATAAAACGAGGAGGTAATGAGTATATTGAAAAAACGATCAAAAGAAGTACTGATATATTCTATAACAGAGTCTCGAAAAATAAGCAATATCTTTTCAGCCTTGATCATTTTTTTAGGTTCATTGGGGTTATTGTTGGTTGCAATTTCCAGTTATCTCGGTATGGATCTTTTCCTTTTTTCTGAGAAAATTAGTAATTTCCCATTTCTTCCACAAGGGGCCACGATGGCTTTTTATGGAATTGGGGGTCTCTTTATTAGTTTTTATTTGTGGTGGATTCTTTTGTGGAATATAGGTGGTGGTTTTGATCTCTTCGATAAAAAAAATAAAAAAGTATGTTTTCTTCGTTGGGGATTTCCTGGAAAAAATCGTCGTATTATTCTCAAAATACCTATGAACGAGATTCAATCTATCAGAATAATAACAGGAGTTCAAGAACGAGGTATTTTGACTCGTACCCTTACTTATGAGAGTATCGTTTATATGGAAACAATAGAACAGGGGTTTATTCCCTTGACTCGTATTGAAGATAATTTGACTCCGCCAGAAATTGCAAATAAAGCTGGCGAATTAGCTTTTTTTTTAGGTGTACCACTTCTGTATTGATGAGAATTGGACTGAACTAGAAATAAACTTGCACAAAAAGTTTCAGAATTGTCCTATTTATTTGGTGTACCGATTGAAATATTTTGAAAAAAAAGTTTTTTTTTTCAAAATATTTCCATTTTTAAAGATGGGACGTTATTTGATTTCGAAATCTGAATATTATAGTCATAACTCGAAGTGCTCCTTGGTGTATTTCTAAAAAGGAATCCTTTTTTCTTCGAATATTAGCAATGAATATCCTTTCGAAACAATATTTTTTTCTTCATTGGAATTGACTGTGAATTCTTTCGATTTCTTATTCGATTTATGTATTCTTTTTTCTAAATTAAACAAGGCAAAGACTAACTCCCGAAGTTTAAGTAAAAAAAAATGAGAAAATACAATCTAGATTTATCTATAAGCTCTATAACTTGTAATGAAGTTTATACTTGATAGAAAGGTTATTATCATATAGAGTTTGACGAATGAGATGAAATTGAGTTCATTAAAGACGAAAAATGAAAAAAAAAAGTATTTCCCTTCTATATCTTATATCTATAGTCTTTTTGCCCTGGTGTATCTCTTTCACATTTAAGAAAAGTCTGGAATCTTGGTTTATTAATTGGTGGAATACTAGTCAATCCGAAATTTTCTTGAATGATATTAAAGAAAAGAGTATTCTAAAAAAATTCATAGAATTGGAGGAACTGTTTTTCTTAGATGACATGTTAAAGGAATGTCCGAAAACATATCTACAAAACCTTCGTACTGGAATCTATAAAGAAACAATCCAATTAATCAAAACGCACAACGAAGATCGTATGAATACGATTTTGCACTTTTCCACAAATATAATTTGTTTCTTTATTCTAAGCGGTTATTCTATTCTTGGTAATAAAGAACTTATTCTTATTAACTCTTTGGTTCGAGAATTTATATATAATTTAAGTGACACAATAAAAGCTTTTTCTATTCTTTTATTAACTGATTTATGTATAGGATTCCATTCAACCCGTGGGTGGGAACTCATTATGGGTTTCGTTTATAAAGATTTTGGATTTGCTCAAAATGATCAAATTATATCCGGTCTTGTGTCCACTTTTCCAGTCATTTTAGATACAATTTTCAAATATTGGATTTTCCGTTATTTAAATCGCATATCTCCATCACTTGTAGTGATTTATCATTCAATGAATGATTGACAGAAAACCCGATTTACTTCAATTCAATTAAAGTTTTTAGCTAAAAAAAGAGAATTTTTCATTTTCCCCCTTTTTTAAACTTTTGAAATCCCCGTTAAATTAAAAATGGGGGTTCCGACCTTGGATAGGGAACTGTGCGAGTGACCTACCTAATCTTATTGTAGAAATTTTCAGGATCAATGAGTAGACCATGCAAACTAGAAATGCTTTTTCTTGTATAAAAGAAGGGATTACCCGATCCATTTCTATATCGGTCATGATATATATAATAATTCGAGCACCCTTTTCAAATGCATATCCAATTTTTGCACAGCAGGGTTATGAAAATCCCCGAGAAGCAACCGGTCGTATTGTCTGTGCCAATTGCCATTTAGCTAATAAGCCCGTGGATATTGAGGTTCCACAAGCGGTACTTCCTGATACTGTATTTGAAGCAGTTGTTCGAATTCCTTATGATATGCAAGTGAAACAAGTTCTAGCTAATGGTAAAAAGGGAACTTTGAATGTGGGGGCTGTTCTTATTTTACCGGAAGGTTTTGAATTGGCACCCCCCGATCGTATTTCGCCTGAGATTAAAGAGAAGATAGGCAATCTGTCTTTTCAAAACTATCGCCCTACAAAAAAAAATATTCTTGTGGTAGGCCCTGTTCCTGGTCAGAAATATAATGAAATAACCTTTCCTATTCTTTCCCCGGATCCCGCTAGTAAAAGAGATATTCATTTCTTAAAATATCCTATATACGTAGGCGGGAACAGGGGAAGGGGTCAGATTTATCTTGACGGGAGCAAGAGTAATAATAATGTTTATAATGCTACAGCAGCAGGTATAGTAAAAAAAATAATACGAAAAGAAAAAGGGGGATACGAAATCACTATAGTAGATACATTGGATGAGCATGAAGTGATT